GTATGAATATACCATACCAATTCGTTATGTATGGATGATGAGATTCCATTGATACAGAGCCAATTCCAATAGACTTATTGAACGTTCCCATTGGCGTGCATCCAGCAGGAATTGAACCTACGAATTTGCCAATTATGAGTTGGGCGCTTTAACCATTCAGCCATGGATGCTTAACAGGGATCATCGTACATCGTAAATAACCAAATTCCAATTGAAATGAAATCTTTAGGAGGAATCAATGAGAGGACATCAATTCAAATCCTGGATCTTCGAATTGAGAGAGATATTGAGAGAGATCAAGAATTCTCACTATTTCTTAGATTCATGGATCAAATTTGATTCAGTGGGATCTTTCACTCACATTTTTTTCCACCAAGAACGTTTTATGAAACTCTTTGACCCCCGAATTTGGAGTATCCTACTTTCACGTGATTCACAGGGTTCAAGAAGCAATCGATATTTCACGATCAAAGGTATAGTACTGCTTGTAGTAGCGGTCCTTATATCTCGTATTAACAATCGAAAGATGGTCGAAAGAAAAAATCTCTATTTGATGGGGCTTCTTCCTATACCTATGAATTCCATTGGACCCAGAAATGAGACATTGGAAGAATTTTTTTGGTCTTGCAATATCAATAGGTTGATTGTTTCGCCCCTGTATCTTCCAAAAGGGAAAACGATTTCTGAGAGTTGTTTCATGGATCCGCAAGAGAGTACTTGGGTTCTCCCAATAAATAAAAAGTGTATCATGCCTGAATCTAACCGGGGTTCGCGGTGGTGGAGGAACCGGATCGGAAAAAAGAGGGATTCTAGTTGTAAGGTATCTAATAAAACCGTAGCTGGAATTGAGATCTCATTCAAAGAGAAAGATAGCAAATATCTGGAGTTTCTTTTTTTATCCTATACGGATGATCTGACCCGCAAGGACCATGATTGGGAATTGTTTGATCGTCTTTCTCCGAGGAAGAAGCGAAACATACTCAACTTGAATTCGGGACAGCTATTCGAAGTCTTAGGGAAAGACTTGATTTGTTATCTCATGTCTGCTTTTCGTGAAAAAAGACCAATTGAAGGGGGGGGTTTCTTCAAACAACAAGGAGCTGAGGCAACTATTCAATCAAATGATATTGAGCATGTTTCCCATCTCTTCTCGAGAAACAAGTGGGGTATTTCTTTGCAAAATTGTGCTCAATTTCATATGTGGCAATTCCGCCAAGATCTCTTCGTTAGTTGGGGAAAGAATCAGCACGAATCGGATTTTTTGAGGAACGCATCGAGAGAGAATTTGATTTGGTTAGACAATGTGTGGTTGGTAAACAAGGATCGGTTTTTTAGCAAGGTACGGAATGCATTGTCAAATATTCAAAAAGAAAGATCGATTCTTTGGGATCCTTCCTTTCTTCAAACGGAAGGAACAGAGATAGAATCAGATCGATTCCCGAAATGCCTTTTTGGATCTTCCTCAATGTCCCGGCTATTCGCGGAACGTGAGAAGCAGATGAATAATCATCTGCTTCCGGAAGAAATCGAAGAATTTCTTGGGAATCCTACAAGATCAATTCGTTCTTTTTTCTCTGACAGATGGTCAGAACTTTATCTGGGTTCGAATCCTACTGAGAGGTCCACTAGAGATCAGAAATTTTTGAAGAAAAAACAAGATGTTTCTTTTGTTCTTTCCAGGCGATCGGAAAATAAAGAAATGGTTGATATATTCAAGATAATTACGTATTTACAAAATACTGTCCCAATTCATCCTATTTCATCAGATCCGGGATCTGATATGGTTCCGAAGGATGAACCGGATATGGACAGTTCCAATAAGATTTCATTCTTGAACAAAAATCCACTTTTTGATTTATTTCATCTATTCCATGGCCAGAACAAGGGGGGATACACGTTACACCACGATTTTGAATCAGAAGAGAGATTTCAAGAAATGGCAGATCTATTCACTCTATCAATAACCGGGCCGGATCTGGTGTATCATAGGGGATTTGCCTTTTCTATTGATTCCTACGGGTTAGATCAAAAAAAATTCTTGAATAAGGTATTCAACTCCAGAGATGAATCGAAAAAGAATCAATATAGATTGATCCGAAATCTGATGCAAATCCAATATAGCACCTATGGGTACATAAGAAGTGTATCGAATCGATTCTTTTTAATGAATCGATCCGATCGCAACTTCGAATATGAAATTCAAAGGGATCAAATAGGAAATGATACTCTGAATCATATAACTATAATGAAATATACGATCAACCAACATTTATCGAATTTGAAAAAGAGTCAGAAGAAATGGTTTGATCCTCTTATTTCTCGAACCGAGAGATCCATGAATCGGGATCCTGATGCATATAGATACAAATGGTCCAATGGGAGCAAGAATTTCCAGGAACATTTGGACCATTTCATTTCTGAACAGAAGAACCGTTTTCAGGTAGTGTTCGATCGATTACGTATTAATCAATATTCGATTGATTGGTCCGAGGCTATCGAC